TGGCGAAATACGATCAGGAGGGGCTAATTCAAACCCCTCAGGTAAAATAAGAACAGCCCCCACATTCAAAGCTCCCTTTTTACCATTAGCAAGAACTTGTTTTAGTTGCATATCATAAGGAATTCGAACAACTGCTTCAAATACAGTATCAGGAAGTACCGCTTGTGGAACCTCAATACCCACGGGCTTATTAGCTAAATGACAATTCGCGCATACAATACGACCAGTTGCTTCGCGCGGATTTTCATAACCCTGCTGTGCAAAAATGGGATATGCATTTGAAATGTATGCCCCAGTTATTATATATATCATGAGCGATACGGAAATGGAGCGAGTAATCTCTTCCTTTATCCAAGAGAGGGTCTTTCTAGTTTGCATGGTCCAGTCGTTGATCCAGAAAATTTCTACAATAAAATTAGGTAGGTCGCTAGGATAGTTCCCTATCCACGATGCTGCTAGTTACTGAAAAATTTTTACTAAAATATAGGAGGAATCCGAATCTCTTGGATGTATAGAAAAAATAAGTGTATAAAAAAAAAAGTAAGATTTTGAATATTTTATTTTACTTATGGACAAAATAACAAAATTCTAATTGGATCGGTGGATCATTTTTCAGTCATTCATTGAATGATAAATCACTACAAGTGACGGAGATACACGATTTAAATAACGGAAGATCCAATATTTAAAAATTGTATCGAAAATTACTGGAAAGGTGGAAACAAGTCCAGATATAATTTGATCATTATGAGCAAATCCAAAATCCTTGTAGAAAGAGCTAATCATTAGTTCCCAACCGTGGGGTGAATGGAATCCTATGCATAAGTCGGTTAATAAAAGAATAGAAAGGGCTTTTATCGTGTCGCTTAAGTTATATATGAATTCTTGAACCCAAGAATTAAGAATAAAAAGTTCTTCATTAACTAAAAAAGAATAACCACTTAGAATAACGAAACAGATTATATTTGTCGAGAAGTGCAAAATCGTATCTATACGATCTGCGTTGTGCATCTTGATCAATTGGATCGTTTCTTTGTGGATTCCGATACGAAACTTTTGTAGATGTGTTTCGGGGTATTCCTTTATCATTTCGTCCAACAGGAAGAGTTCCTCAAATTCTATTAATTTTTCTAGAATACTCTTTTCTTGAATATCATTTAAAAAAGTTTCGGATTTACTAGTATTCCACCAATTAATAATCCAAGATCCCAGACTTTTATTAAATGAAAAAGAGACCCACCAGGGCAAAAATACTATAGACGTAAGATATAGAAGGGGAATGAATGCTTTTTTTTCCATTTTTTCGTCTGTGAATTTTTAATGAATCCGCTTCATTCGTCAACTCTATACGATCTAATATTTCTATCAAGCATAAGTTCTATTCTAATATTAGATATTAGAATTTAGAATAGAAAGCTTCGAACCCGCGAATCTATTCCCTCTTTTTTATTTGTGAGTCAGTGGTTAGTCCTTGAATTTTGTGAATTTACATACGCATAAAAAAAAGTTCTGTTTTCGAATTTTTCCGTTTTCCGTATATATTCCGTATATATAATATACGTCTTCTTTGGTTCATCAGTATTATGAATAAATTTAAGTTAAGTTATGTTATAGAAAAAAAAAAAAAGAGGATTTTTTGGTTTTTTACCTCCTGCTAAGAAAAGTGCTTCCGTTTATTTCAAAATACTTCAATTGGTACACGCAAAAAATAGGCCAATTCCGCTGCTTTTTGCTCAATTTCTCGTGGAGTCAAATTCTCATCAGTACGAGTCAAAGGAATGGCCCCCTGGCCTCTGATTTCCATATAAAGGACACGCCGAGCATTAAAACCCTCTTTAACTTCTATTCTGATAGACTGAATATCTTTCATAAAGAGTCGTAGTAAGATGCGACGATTTTTTCCTGGAAATCCCCAACGAAAAATACACACTATTCCTTCTTTTCTATCGAATCGATCATAACCACTACCTACATTCCACGAAATTGTGCACCACAAATAAGAGCTAATAAACAGACCGGCGAGCCCATAGAAAGACATCACGATCCCTTGTGGAAAAAAAATGATTTGCTGAGACGGGAATAAAGATATCAAATTTCTGTCAAGATAACTGGAAATTCCAATCAATAAAAACCCCAATGAACCTAAAAAAAGTATAATGGCCCAGCAGAAATTACTTATTTTTCGAGACCCCGCTATAAGTTCTATCCATATATGTTCTGATCGCCAACTCATACTCATACTAGATCTAGTTGCATTTTATTGGAAGTGGGAGACCGGCCAAAATGAATTTTACTTTACGTTTTTTTGTTTCCGAAGGAACTTTCATCAACTTGCACTATTCTGATGTGAATCTTTCGAAGCAATTCGTTAGATCTAAAAGTAAAATAATAGGAGCCCCCTCATATGATCCCCTATCTACACATACTACACATATATAGCTACATGGGCTTTGCATTTATTTCAGGCATCCGCCCCAATCGCGACTTATTTTCAACAAATAGCTCGTTTACTCATATATCATATTTACGTTTACGCCTGCCCTTTCTTTTCTGTTTGAAAGAAGCCACAAGTTATACCATATTATACTGAATAGATATCTGTGTTATGATCCAAGTCTAAGTCTTGAAAAAAAAAAATAGATGAAATTTGCCCCCATCAGATCTAAAAAATCTTGTTTTTTTGAACATGAAGAGATAAAGAAGCCATTGCAATTGCCGGAAATACTAAGCCCACTAAAGGCACAAAAATAGAGGGTAAGCTGTTGAGAATTGTCATAGAATGGGCACCTCGATTTAATATTTGTACCTGTTATTTATTTATTGTTATATTAATCTTTTTACCTATTATCGCTATATTATATTGTTAGAAAGATATTCTATTGTTAGAAAGATATCTTAAATAGAAGGATCTCTTAAAATTATTAGAATTCCTATATAATTATACTAAGTATATCTAAGTGAGTATATATAAGAAAGTGCAAGGAATATAGAACTAACTAAATGGACTTATTCATTTTTCTACATGAAATACATGTATGATAATCCACTTGTTTGTTATTCTTCTATTATCTTTTTCTTGTCTTATAATTTGAATTTAATAAAGAGTTTCTTCCCCTTATAAATTATTCCAAAATTCGTTATAGTTTATAGTTATAATATAATACGAAAGGAAGAAAAGAACATGAAATTCGTTTTATTTATTATTTAATTATTTAATTTACTACCCTGCCCAATTGAATTTCGCGGAAAAAGAATTCGCTCTTTTATCTTGTTCATAGAGGTTTCCTAATTAGGAATCAGGGATATCGGTAAAAAAAAAAATTATCTGTATGATTCTTTCCAAAATTTCCTCTTATGTCACCAAAAAAAATCCATTCTTCGGATTTTTCCTTTGATTCCGATAAATAAATACTTATTCTAAATAGTTATTCGCCAGAAAGAAAATAATTTAAGGAATTCAATTTAATTAACTATTAACTTAAGTTAAGGTTCTACTTAAGTTATGATTCAAAGGAAAGAAAGCGTGGAGCTGAAATAACTCACTCAGAACGCCCTTTAACAGATTACGTGGTACGATTGGATCGAATAAGCCCTTATGGAATAAAAATTCAGCCGCTTGTGAACCTTCAGGTACTGTCTTATGCAATGTTTGTTCAATTACTCTTTTACCTGCAAATGCAATGTAGGCGTTGGGTTCAGCAATAATGATATCCCCCAACATACCAAAACTAGCTGTCACCCCACCAGTCGTAGGAGATGTAAGGATTGATACATAAACTAACTTTTTATTCGATTGATAATCATATAAAGCGGAAGAAATTTTAGCCATTTGCATCAAGCTCAAACTTCCTTCTTGCATGCGTGCTCCTCCGGAAGCACACACTAGAATAAGAGGTAAAAATTGATTGGTAGCATACTCGATTAAACGAGTAATTTTCTCGCCTACTACCGATCCCATACTACCCCCCATAAACTGAAAATCCATAACCCCAATTGCTACGGGAATGCCGTTTAGTTGACCTATGCCGGTTTGAATGGCCTCGGTTAATCCTGTCTTTTTTTGATAAGAATCAATACGATCTTTATAAGGTTCCTCCTCTGAATGAAAGTCAATGGGATCCAGAGAGAACATCTCCTCATCCATAGGATCCCAAGTGCCTGGATCAATCGAAAGTTCAATTCTATCTGAACTACTCATTTTCAAATGATATCCACATTGTTCACAAATATTCATTTTTGATTTAAAAAATTTCTTATAATTTAATCCATAACAAATTTCACATTGAACCCACAAATGCTTGTATTTTTGAGTTACGCCGAGATCATTAGAATTTTCTCTTAGAGCGAAATCGCTGCCGTTCGTGCTAGTTCTTAGCCTGGAATTCCCGGTTTCACTACTATTTCTACTTTCACCCAAAATGTAAGTAGAAATGTAACTTTCGCTGTAATTTTCACTACCACTTAAAATAGAACTAGCAATCCCGATTTGAGAACGAAGATAACTGTCAATGCAACTATTGATGTAATTATTCCAACTATATTTATTATCATACATAGAATAATCATAGTGGGAATCGTCACTCCTAGACCCCTTATTTAAATAACTAGAATTCCAATAACTAGAAAATTCTTTTTCTAATTCACTCAAAAAAGAATGATTATTGTCAATCCCAAAAACTTGATTTTCAATATCAAAATATATGGAATAACCGTCTTTTTTATTATCCCTACCTAAAACTAAAAAAGTGTCATCCACGTTTAAATTCCGAATGTCCCTAACGCCGACTAAATGATCAACATTACTACTGTCACTATGACTCCAATTATAGGTGTTTTTTTCTGTATCATTTAGAATCGGGTCTTCACTTACACTGGTATTTTCAAGAGGACCAAGATTATCCATTGATTTACTTAGCCTACACCTGTATTCTAACTCCACATTGGATAACATCGAATGGAACCAACATTTTTTCATAGAGCTTTCTTGCCGCTATTTACAT